ATAAAGCCGCCCGATACGACCCCATTCCTAAAGCTAACATCATATAACCCAGTTGGGACATCGTAGAATAAGCCAAACTCCTTTTAAGATCTTTTTGAGCAAGGGATAAAGTAGCTCCGAATAATAGTGTTAGTATACCTATCAAAGAAATAAAATTCATTATATGAGGTATAATTATAAAAAGAGGAAGTAGGCGAGCTACAAGAAAAATACCTGCTGCGACCATAGTAGCGGCATGTATAAGAGCCGAAATAGGAGTAGGACCTTCCATGGCATCAGGTAACCATACATGAAGTGGGAATTGAGAAGACTTGGCAACGGCACCTGTAAATAAAAACAAGGCACACAAAGTAAGAAATAAAAGATTGACCTCATTATTAGAAACTAATTTATTTAAGATTTCGAATAAATCGCGAAATTCGAAACTACCGGTTATAGCATAAAGTCCCAAAATCCCTAATAATAAACCAAAATCGCCTACACGATTCGTTATAAAGGCTTTTTGACAAGCATTCGATGCAATAGGTCGTGTGAACCAAAAACCTATTAATAGATAAGAACACATTCCAACTAATTCCCAAAAAATATAAATTTGTATCAAATTTACACTAGTAACTAATCCCAACATGGAAGTAGTGAAAAAACTCATATAAGAAAAAAATCGCAAATATCCCTGATCATGATACATATAATTGTCACTATAAAAAAGAACCAGAATTCCAACCGTACTAATTAATATTACCATAATCGAAGCAAGCGAATCTATTAAGTAACCAAAGTCTAAAGAAAAATCATTATTAATGGTCCAAGACCATACATATTGATAGAGAGAATTTTGATTTATTTGCTGAATAGATAGATAGACCGAAAGGAGCATAACTACATTTAGTAGAAAGATACTAGGAAAGGACCACAGGCGTCGCAGATTTTTTGTTGCCATTGGAAAAATGATAAGTCCAACTCCGATTAACATAGGAATGGGAAGTGGAATCAGAGGTATAATCCAGGAATAGAGATATGTATAGTCCATAAAAAAACCTTTTTCTTTTATTCTTATTTTATTCTGAATTATTGTTTCTCACCTCCTTCGAATATTCAGGGGAAGAAGGAAGTTAGAATAAATAGGATCAGGCTAATAGTGCAATCGAAAATGAAATCAAAAATGAACTAAAAATACTATATACTATTTTTTCTTTATATTAATTTCAAATTCAATTATTATATTATTATACATATATTTATATATATATCTTTTATGTATTTTATATTTTTTCAAATTGACTTTTATATAATTTACTAGAATTTTTTGACTAATCAACAAAATAATAAACTATTTTTACTCTAAATAAGTAACTAAAATATAATAACTTATGGAAAAAATCGAAATAACTTAGCTAAGTTATAACAAAGATCGTTCTACTTTCTAAAGATATGAAACAATTGAATTAACATTCAATATTACGATAATTTATTCTATCTGTAAATGAAAGATTGCAAATTCCATACAACAAATATACACAGAGTATATTAATATTATATTTTCCTGTTTTTTCCATTAATATTAATAATCTAAATAATAGAAAAATAAAACCCATAGAATTTTTTTAGAATTGTCGAAAGGACTATTTTGAATATCCGAATTTTTCTTTCGATACCTCTCATGGATCCCAATCAATGAACAAGGATTTACTTTTTCACCTTTGTTTCTATTTTTCTACGGATAGAAATATAAAACAAGAAAAAGAAACATAGATATATAAAAACTTCATTATTTCTCTTTTGTGTTTGTCAGATATTTAGTTGGATTGAATGGAATTAAGATTTCAAAAAATGGAAAAATAAATGAGATTGTTTGAACAATAAATGTCTTTCACATTCAACTAGATAAAAAACAGAATTGTTTTCAAATTTATTTTTTCATGGCAGTTCCAAAAAAACGTACTTCTATATCAAAAAAACATATTCGTAAGAATATTTGGAAAATAAAGGCCTATTTTACAGCGTTGAAGGCTTTTTCATTAGCGAAATCTATTTCTACGGATACTTTAAAAAGTTTTTTTGTGCAACAATCCAATAATCAAAGTTCTAGGAAATAATAATAAAATGGTACTTTTTTTATTGTAATCTTTCCCGATGGGGATTCTTATTTTCCCCATCAAACTACTTGAAATTCGACTAGCTATTTTCATAGTTGAATTAATTAATAATTGAATTACTCAACAAGAATTGAATTCGGGTAATATTTTTGAATGTTTCAATATGGAGTAAAACGAAAGAAATTTTTTGTCATTGATTGACTTAACTTTTTTTTTTGAATTTCAATCTCGACAACTAAATAAAAAAAGCTTATTATTATTTATAATTTCGAGTACGCCGCTATGGTGAAATCGGTAGACACGCTGCTCTTAGGAAGCAGTGCTAGAGCATCTCGGTTCGAGTCCGAGTGGCGGCAGGCTGTCTTCGAAAAGAAAGACACTAAGTTCTATTTATTATAATATAATAAATGCAATTCGAGATTGGATTCCGTATCATTTTCTATACCTTTTTTATTTGAGAATTTTTATGATATTTTCCCCTTTAGAACATATATTAACTCATATATCATTTTCGATCGTTTCAATTGTAATTACAATTTTTTTGATAATTTTAGCGGTTGATGAAATCGTAGGACTATATTATTCGTCAGAAAAAGGCATTATAGCTACTTTTTTCTGTATAACGGGATTATTAATCACTCGTTGGATTTATTCGGGACATTTCCCATTAAGTGATTTATATGAATCACTCATTTTTCTTTCATGGGGGTTTTCCCTTATTTCTATCGTTCCATATTTAAAAAATAATTTAAATTATTTAAGCGCAATAACCTCACCAAGTACAATTTTTATACAAGGCTTTACCACTTCAGGTCTTTTAACCAAAATCCATCAATCGGGAATATTAGTACCCGCTCTTCAATCCCAGTGGTTAATGATGCACGTAAGTATGATGATACTTGGTTATGCAGCTCTTTTATGTGGATCATTATTATCAGTAGCTCTTTTAGTCATTTCATTTCACAAGAGTTTTGAAAATTTTGTAAATGAGTCATTTTCATTTAACAAGATCCAATATCTGGATGAAAAGCGGAATGTTTTACTAAACAACTTCTCTTGTTCAGCGAGAAATTATTACAGAGCTCAACTAATTCACCGATTAGATCAGGGGAGTTATCGTATTATTAGTCTAGGGTTTATCTTTTTAAACATCGGTATTCTTTCAGGATCAGTATGGGCTAATGAGGCATGGGGATCATATTGGAATTGGGACCCAAAAGAAACTTGGTCATTTATTACTTGGACCCTATTTGCAATTTATTTACATACTCGAACAAATAAAAAAAAGTTCAAAAGTAGAAATGGCGCGATTGTGGCTTCTATGGGCTTCTTTATAATTTGGATATGCTATTTTGGGGTCAACTTATTAGGAATAGGATTACATAGTTATGGTTCCTTTAATTTTCATTAACATGAAATGAAATTGAAAAAGATTCCTACAATACAAACCGAACTCTGCAAAAAAATGATAATAAAACTAATGAAATACTAAATTAGTCAATATTCAGTTAACGAATATAAGAAAAAAAAACTCCATACTTCAGGGAAGATGGCGAGAACCCTTTGAATCACTACACTAATTGATTCAAAGGGTTCTCACAAAAAGAAATCCATCTAGGCACAATTTGAATTCATTTTTACTTTATCTTTATATAAGATAATTAATATAATTAGAATCTATATTTTGCATTTTCAAATTGCAAAACGAAAAAGAAAGAATAGGATTCAATTCTTAATTCTTTCTTTTTTTATGAATAAAAACTATCGATAAAAATATGTAGATATAATAGCTTCGACCTTCTCAACTGAGAGTGAGAGGATAAAATCCGGATAAATACCAATACCTATTATTGGGAGAAGAATAGAGATTAAAATAAATAATTCTCTCGGCCCAGAATCAAAAAAATACGAGGTTTGCGCATTCAAAATCTTGTATCCGTAGAACATTTGACGTAACATCGATAATAAATAAATAGGAGTTAATATCATTCCAATTGCCATTAGAAAAGTAATTAATATTTTTGGAATTACAAAATATTTTTGGCTCGTAATTATTCCAAAAAAGACTATCAATTCGGCAACAAAACCACTCATGCCGGGTAATGCAAGGGAAGCCATTGATAAGATAGTGAACAGTGTGAATATTTTTGGAAGGAAAATCGCCATTCCACCCATTTCGTCGAGATAAACAAGACGTATTCGATCATACGTCATGCCTGCCAAGAAAAAAAGGGAAGCACCGATAAATCCGTGAGAAATCATTTGTAAAAGGGCTCCATTGAGCCCCGTATCGGTTATCGTTCCAATTCCGAGAATTATGAACCCCATATGAGATACGGAGGAATAGGCTATTCTTTTTTTTAAATTACGTTGACCGGGAGATGTTGAAGCTGCATAGATTATTTGTATTGCACCTACTATAATCAACCAGGGAGAAAATAGAGAATGAGCATGAGGGAATAATTGCATATTAATCCGAACCAAACCATATGCTCCCATTTTTAATAAAATTCCAGCTAGAAGCATACAAGTACTGTAATGTGCCTCGCCGTGGGTATCTGGTAACCATGTATGTAAGGGTATGAGCGGTAATTTAACTGCAAAAGCAATTAAAAATCCAGTATAAAAGAGTAGTTCTAGTGCTACAGGATACGATTGGTTAGCTAATATTTCAAAATTTAATGTTGGTTCATTTGAACCATATAAGCCAATACCAAAAACACCTATTAATAGAAAAATAGATCCTCCCGCAGTATACAAAATGAATTTTGTAGCTGAATATAGACGTTTCCGTCCCCCCCAGATCAATAGCAGTAAATAAACTGGAATTAATTCAAACTCCCACATGAGAAAAAAAAGTAAAAGATCGTGAGAAGAAAATGATCCTATTTGACCACTGTACATTGCTAACATCAGGAAATGGAACAATCGGGAATCCCGAGTAACCGGCCAAGCTGCTAAAGTAGCTAAAGTGGTTATAAATCCCGTCAGTAAAATAATTCCTATAGAAAGCCCATCTATTCCCAATCTCCAGTCCAAATCAAAAAAATTAATCCATTGATAATCCTCTGCTAGTTGATTTAATGGATCCGTCAATTGGAAATGATAACAGAATGTATAGGTCGTTAAAAGGAGTTCAAAAATTGAAATCAATATAGTATACCACCGTATTATCTTATTTCCGCGATGAGGTAGAAAGAAAATTAAAGAACCCGCCAATATTGGTAAAACTACAATTATTGTTAACCAAGGAAAATAATTCGTGGTAAAGACAAGATAGAATTAGACCCCAAAACCCGTTCTTTTGCGAGAACGGGTTTTTTGTCGGTAAAAAAAATCAATTGTATTAAAAAAAAAAAATTGAAAATTCAGTTTGAGTTTGTTTTTTGTTTAAAGTCGTTTTTTCTGGAACTTACTCTATTAATAAGCTAGACCCATGCTTCGAGTTGTTTCATGCCATAAATAAACCCTCACGCTCAAAAAATCTGTTGGGCAAGCGGATTCACATCTCTTACAACCAACACAATCCTCCGTTCGTGGAGCCGAAGCAATTTGTTTCGCCTTACATCCATCCCAAGGGATCATTTCTAATACATCGGTTGGACAGGCTCGGACACACTGAGTACATCCTATACATGTATCATAAATCTTTACTGAATGTGACATTGGATTTCTCATTTTTTGAATATCATAAATCTTCGATCTAGTAAACTTATGTAGAAATCATATATTTCTATACCGGATGAATCAATGATTTTATCATGATTTTAATAATCAATCGAATTATGGATCGCGACTCCTGGGTTGGCTAAGATGCTTTGATTTATTACATTTTTACATCTAGAAATAGTTGATGAATTTATAATTTTTCAAATAAAATAATTTATTTATTCAATAAATTCGATTGATTGATACGAGTTGATTTTCTATTACGATAAATTGATGAAACAATAGCTAACCCAATAGCTGCTTCGGCTGCGGCAATAGCTATAACAAAAATAGAGAAAATATCTCCTTGTAATTGTCGACTATCAAACAAATCCGAAAATGTTACGAAATTTAGATTAACGGCATTCAGGATAAGTTCCAGACACATAAGAGCCCTAACCATATTTTGACTCGTGATCAATCCATAGATACCAATAGAAAATAAATAGGCACTCAAAACAAGTGTATGTTCGGGTATCATTGATCAGCTCCTTATCAATTTTGAGTTATTTCGCCATGAACAATAAACCAGGGCTTTTGTTTGACTATAATAGAACAAGTCGAAAAAATATAAGGATATCCATATATCTATATATTTTGATTTTTGTAAAAAAGAAAAATATCGATATTGAAATAGAATTCGAAAATGAAAGCTAAATGGATTTGATAAAAGCGAGAAAATTGAAATTTTGATTGTTCTTCATAGTTAGAAAGATTTTTCATTGACGGGCAACAGCAATTGCACCTATCAAAGCAACTAAAAGAATTATTGAAATGAGTTCAAATGGAAGAAAAAAATCCGTTGATAAATGAATTCCAATTTGTTGACTATTCCCTATCAAATCTTGTTCGATAATCTGGTTTGATTTTGTCGTCCAAATAATTCCGTACCAAGACGTATCGAGAATCGTGGTAATTAGGGAGCTGAAAATACTTGTACAAACCAATGAAGTAATCCCATTCCCAACAGTCCAAAGATCAAAATCTTTATAATATTCTGAACCATTCATGAACATCACAGCAAATAAAATTAAAACGTTTATCGCTCCGACGTAAATAAGGAGCTGGGCAGCCGCTACAAAATGAGAGTTTGATAAAATATAAAATAAAGAGATGCAAACAAGAACCAATCCCAATGCAAAAGCCGAATAAATTGGATTCGTAAGTAATACCACTCCTAGACCTCCTAATAGAAGACCTGATCCCAGAAAAACTAAAAGAAAATCATGTATTGGTCCAGGCAAATCCATTCTATATACAAGATAAAAAAATTGAACTGTTTTTCATGATTTTATTGACCTGACCAGGAAATTCTTTCTTTTTTTTAGGTTTATGGTTTATGATATGCTCCTACTTATTAAATTGAATTAGAAAGTAATGGGGTTTCTAATGGATTTGAATTACGTCTCGGTTCAATTACTATACCAATAGCTTGTTCCCTCTTACGTCAAACCAAGTAGCAAAATTAGCTGCAAACTAATTCTAAATAAATATAGAGATTATTCAATTTGATTTGAAATCAAAATTGATTTACACTTCTCACTAACTAATCAATAATTAATTGTAATTTCGAGTTCTATTGAGAAAAAAAAAATAAGGAACGATTGCTTTTCAATTAGATAAAAGTGAACTTTACTATACATTAGTATAGTAATTACTACTATAGTAATTACTCTTTAATTATTCTTTAATCATGAAATGCATTTGTTATTTGAGGATAATTCAAAATGGTTCGAATTGTATAATCGTTAATTACTGACATCGGTAACCGACCTAATGCGATTTGATTATAATTCAATTCGTGACGATCATAAGTGGAAAGCTCATATTCTTCAGTCATTGATAAACAATTTGTTGGACAATACTCAACGCAATTTCCACAAAATATACAAATTCCAAAATCAATACTGTAATTAAGCAAGCGTTTTTTTCGCATACTGGTTTCCAATTTCCAATCAACAATAGGTAGATCGATAGGACATACACGAACACATACTTCACAAGCTATGCATTTATCAAATTCAAAATGGATTCGTCCGCGGAAACGCTCCGATGGAATTAATTTTTCATAAGGATATTGAATAGTTACTGGTAAACGATTTGCATGGGATAAGGTAATGATGAATCCTTGACCAATGTACCTTGCCGCTCGGATTGCTTGTTGGCCATAATTCATGAACCCAGTTACCATCGGGAACATATTGTAAAGATCCATGAATAATCTTATGTTTGTTTCTTTCTCTTGTTTGATGAGAAGTGAGAAATATCAAATATCATATTCTTTTTTCATTTAGAGTGAAAGGAGTTGGGAAGAGGTTGTTAATAATAAATTACCGAGAGCAATGGGTAAAAGAAATTTCCACCCAAGATTTAATAGTTGGTCCATTCTTAGTCGCGGTAAAGTCCATCTTGTTGTGATAGAAATGAACACAAACAAATAAGTTTTTGCTAAAGTAAAAAAAATACCAATTGTTATTATAAAGACCTTCCCTACTTTAGGTATTTCAACTCGATCAGAAAAAAATACGGACGGAATAAAGATATTCCAACCACCCAAGTACAGAATTGTTACAAATAACGACGAAACCAATAAATTGAGATAGGAAGCAACATAAAATAATCCAAATTTGATACCCGAATATTCGGTTTGATAACCTGCTACTAATTCTTCCTCTGCTTCGGGTAAATCAAAAGGCAATCTCTCACATTCGGCTAGGGAAGAAATTAGAAAAATGATAAACCCTAGAGGTTGACGCCACAAATTCCATCCTAAAAAACCATATTTAGATTGCGCCTCAACTATATCAACTGTACTTGAACTATTAGATAATAATAGTCGGTGATAACATCACTGTTCCCATCGCTAGTCCAGAACCGTACATGAGATTTTCACCTCATACGGCTCCTCGACGGCCATCAAGAAATCTAAGGACCAAGTTGATATTTTTTATCGTGATAAATTTTATTTTTTGTCAAAATATAGATAGAATCAACATCTGCCGGAAGGTCAAAAATTAGACCGATGGAATTCTGTATGCCAAAATTATATATATATATAGATATATATAGATATAATAACTCAAAAAGCACTTATGAATTAATCTCGTCCTTTAATAATTTGAATTTGTTGAGTAATAACTTATTAATAAAATACTCACTATCAATAGCCATCTTTTGTTGATTATTATGAAAAAAAAAAGCAGAGATTAGATGAATGTCTTAATAATGAAGGCTATTTCGTGATCTCTATGAATTTGCGTTCATATTCTCTTCTTTCAAAAGAGGCAGTTCAAAACACGAAAGGATTATTTCGTTTTGGATAGTCGTTTTTTAATCTGTGAGTAGGAGCATACTCTGGATTGCAATCGTGAGGAGTACTGCTTGATTATTTCTACAAATTGAAAGCCAAAATTCGTGTTCTTTTTATGTTATCCAAAGAGTTTCATTTTGAAAAGTGACATAAAAATTTCTATTACTAATCCTTTATGTATTTTTGTGTTCCTAACCATCCACTCATTTTTGTCGAATCCTCCGTTCTATTAATACATATCAAAAATAGTGAAAACTATATACGGTTGATCTTTTGAGCCCGCTTCAAGCCAGGATGACTAATCACTAATCAACCAATCATGGGGTAAAAAAAAGTCTTGCTTTGCTTCTTTGCTTATATTGAATTTATTTGATTTTTCGTTCTTGTACTTAGGAGATGAGACTCAATCTTTTTACTGCTAATTTAGAAGCTGTTTTTTTTTCACTCATATAACTATCTGATTTAGTTAATTTAACCTGAATGATAAATAAAAAAGTGAAGATACCTAGTCAACTTCTTTACTTAAAAAAAAGAATTAAAGAATAAGGTTAAAACGACCCGCACGTAGAGATATTGCTAACACACAAAGAGTCAACGGTATTTCATAACTAATCGATTGAGCGGCGGCTCGTAGACCACCTAAAAAGGAATATTTGTTGTTTGATCCATATCCTGACATAAGAAGTCCAATCGGAACAATACTTGAAAAGGCAATCCATAAAAAAACACCGATATTGAGATCGGATAAAACAAGGTGATAGCTAAAAGGGATTACTGAATAACTTAAGAAAACGGATATAACTATTATGGATGGTCCGATAATGAATAAACGACCATCTCCTCTAGATGGAAGAAGGTTTTCTTTGAAAATAAGTTTTGTTCCATCTGCTAACGCTTGAAGAATTCCCAACGGACCGGCGTATTCCGGTCCAATACGTTGTTGTATTCCGGCGGATATTTCTCTTTCTAACCACACAATTACGAGTACACCTATTGTGATTCCCAATACAAGAATCACAATAGGTAAAAGGATCCCTATGATCCCATAGATCTCTTTTAAAGATTCTAATCTAGAAAAAGAGTGGATATCTTGTACTTCTCTTGTCTCAATTATCATTTCAACGATCAACTTCTCCCATAATGATATCTATGCTACCTAGTATTGTCATAATATCCGCCAATTTCATTCTTTTAACTAACTGAGGAAGAATTTGCAAATTGATAAAACCGGGGGGACGAATTTTCCATCTCCAAGGAAAACCACTCCGATCCCCTATTAAATAAATTCCCAATTCCCCTTTTGGGGCTTCAACTCTTGCATAAAGCTCTTGCTTCGGTAATTCAAAAGTAGGAGATATTTTTTTACTAATGAAGCGATAGTCAAAATCATTCCATTCTAGATCCCGTTCTCTATCAAAGCAACGTATTTCTAAATTCTCATAAGGACCGCCTGGAATTCCTTCGAGGGCCTGTTGAACAATTTTGATCGATTCCTTCATTTCACTCATTCGTACTAAATAACGCGCTAATGAATCTCCTTCTTTTTGCCAATTAATTTCCCAATCAAATTCATCATAACATTCATACTGATCGACTTTACGAAGATCCCATTGAATTCCACAAGCTCGTAACATCGGTCCGGATAAACCCCAATTTATTGCTTCTTCTGAACCAATAATACCTACACCCTCAACTCGTTCTAAAAAAATGGGATTTCGCGTAATAAGTTTTTCGTATTCAGAAACAGTAGTTATAAAATAATCACAGAAATCTAAACATTTTTCTATCCATCCGTAAGGGAGATCGGCCCCTACTCCTCCGATACGAAAATAATTGTGCATCATTCGCATACCGGTGGCAGCTTCAAATAGATCATATACTAATTCTCTTTCTCTAAAAATATAGAAAAAGGGAGTCTGTGCACCAATATCGGCCAGAAAGGGGCCAAGCCATAACAGATGAGAAGCTATACGACTCAATTCTAACATGATCACTCTGATATAACTGGCTCTTTTAGGTACTTGAATATTCACCATCTGCTCGGGTCCATTTACGGTTATTGCTTCTGTAAACATAGTAGCTAAATAATCCCAACGTGTTACATAAGGCAAATATTGTATAACTGTTCGGTTTTCGGCAATTTTTTCCATCCCTCTGTGGAGATAACCCAATATTGGCTCACAATCAATAACATCTTCCCCATCTAGAGTAAGAATAAGACGAAGAACGCCATGCATTGATGGATGATGAGGTCCCATATTGACTATCATATGCTCTTTTCTTTTAGTTGTTACATTCATACTTTATTCCTCGATTCATTCTTTTCTGAATCGCTTAAAACGCAAAGAAGTTCGTCTAAATTCTAGATAAAAAAAATTAATATTAATACAATTCAAAAAATTTTCGTTGGTTTTTAAATGAAAAAATTAACGCGTTTTTGAGTCCCGAATATCCAGTTGAGTCATTAATTCCTTATAAGAAACTTGTTTTTTATTTGACAAATAAGACAACAGCCGTTGGCGTTTTCCTAAGATTTTCCGTAGACCCCGCTGCGATAAATAGTCTTTTCTGTGAAATTCCAAATGGGAAGTAAGCCTTCTTATTTTATTGGTGAAATGCAAGACTTGAAATTCAATAGATCCCCGATTTTCTTCTTCTGAAATAATTTTTTTTTTTTTTTTTTTTATCATAAGATAAAATCAACTCTTTTTTGCTTTTTAAAATTGAAAAATCCAGTTAACGATCAGTAAAAATAATCCTATTCATTTTCTCATTTTCATTAAGTACTTAAGTATAAGTAAAAAAAACTAACTATTTACACAGCTAAAAGCGAAGACTTATTCCTATTTGATCTAATCGACTATCTAATTATTCATCTAATGGATATGGATACATGCATTGAATTAGTATTGATTTATCGTATTCGACGGGAAATGTAAGACAATAAATGTGGATAACCCCCGTTTCATATAATAAATACAGACAGACCTGGAAGATAGATATGAGATAAGAAAGGTATCATTCACGAATTTTCAACGGGGGATACATATATATCCTTAACAGACTAAAATGGCTTCCATTATTGGTATCAAAGCAATATCGATTCATACAAGATAAATCCTCTAATCGGTAAGTAGGCCAAAGAAAGGATTTGAATTGAATTAGTTCAATTTGATCCCTATAAAAATTTTGACGGTTATCAAAAACTTGATCATAGTTTTTTACGTTAGTGAAAACTACTGAATTGTTCGAAATAAGATTTCTATTCCTAGAATTGAAACAAATTTGAATTCTTAATTCCCGTAGGGATTTAGTGGAAAAAATTTGTTCAGGAATAACTAAATCATAATCTCCATTTTCAGTTAGTCTTTGATTTGGATGTCTTACAATATAATTGTTGTAATTGTTTCGATCAATATAGTGTTTTTCTCGGTAACTTTGATTAAATTGGTGCTTACTCTTATGAACCAATGAAACATTTAGAGTTTGATACATCAAAAATTGACCATCGTTTTTTATAGACAAGCGCACAGGTTCGATAATTAATATTCTTTTTTTCATTAATTCTCTAATAGTTAAATCCTTTTGAATCATCAGAATATCTAGACTTAGTTCTTTCCTTTGTATAGAGGATATAGCAATCTCTTTTTGATTTCCCAATCTAAGCAAGAGACAATATACTTTAATATTATTTGTTAGTTTTTGATTTAAAAAATTATTCCATCTCAATTGAAAATGTAAAGACCTTTTTAAAAAAAAATCAAGTTCTACTTCCGTGTTGCTCTTATTCTTATATTGTTTTCTCTTTCGACGTTTTTTTCTATCTAAGCCTGCAGCTGCAGAATCTTCTTCAATATCTTTTGCTTGAGTTGACAAAATTGATTCAAGAGTTTCTGTATTTTGTATATTTAATTTACCATTATTTTTACTTGGGGATTCTTTTTTGTTTTGATTCTTAGTTTCAAATTGAATAGATTTATTTTCAGTGGATAATTTTAAAGGATTCTGGTTTGGATTTTTAGTGAGGTTTTTATTTTCACTAACAGTTTCATTTAAACTGCAAAGAAGGTCTTTGGCCGGGATCATCCAGGGGTTCATTTTATATGTGTTATAAAGAAGCACAAATTCGACAAAGAACAAAAGTTTTTGATTCGAAATAGAACGACTTAGTATTTCTTCATTCATTCCGATCCAATCAAAAAGGCTTCTTTTTTTTTTTGAAATCTTGATTTTCTGATCTTTATCAAGTTGAAGATCAACAAGGTCTTTTTTATCAATTTTACCAACTAGTGGTAAATTATTCACTTTAATATTAATATTTGTATTATTGTTCAAGTTGATAGTGGTATCGAGAGCGATCCAGGGATGAATATCCCCTTTTTTTCTAAAGCACAAATAGAGAATTTTCCAATCAAAATATTTTTTATCTGGAAATTTAGTCAGATTCATATGTTTGTTCTGTCCAAAATAATGATAACTATATATATTTATAGGGATAATACGCTCTGACATATCAACTAAGGTACTTTTCTTTATGTTGTATATATTTGAATTATAACAACTTTCGTGTGGATTATTTATCCATAATGGTGATACGGAATCCTTTCTATCGTCAGAATTAATGGATTGATATGAGAAAAGTGCATATTTATAGTATTTGTTGTATTTTTGAATATATTTTTCATTGGCAAATGTGAATTTTTTGTAAAAAATTAATTGAGTTTTTTCATCTGAATGACTTTTGTGAAAATCTTGATTTTCAGTCATAATAGATCTTTGATTCACTCTCTTTCGCCATTTGTGTGGTACTAATCGATACCATTGAATCTGTGATAATTCATATTGATAATACTGACTTACAAAATTTTTCCGTTCACCAATTGTGTAATTACAAAGATTTTTATGTCCTAATTCTAGTCCTTCGGTTTCGAAATAATCCTTTATTTCTTTCTTAAGAAAGAGGTATGTTTCCTTATATTGAAGAAGATCTCTATACAAGCTGAAAAGTGAAGTTATATGTATAGTGTAAAATACATACGCTTGTGAAAAGTAGGATATGTTGCTCAAATTTTTTGAATTCTTTTTTTTAGTAATATCAAAAAACCGTTTTTTGAGAGTCAAAATAATGTGAATAGCACTTGTTTTATTAACTTTGTCTGTATTTATTTCATTGTCTGTATTTATTTCATTATTGAGAATCAATTTATTAAATTCGTTTTTTGATAATTTGAAAAGTTCTGTAGTAATTCTTGAACTATTCATATGAATGATACATAAAAATATTTTTATGTATATCTTTTGAATAATAAAATTGATTCGCAAATCGGATTCTTGTATTAATCCTACAGTTCTTTTTTTGCATTTCTTCAAACTTTTTTTTAGTGATACGAAAGATTTCTTGAAAGATTTTTTTTTATTCCAATTACTATTTTTATCAGTAATTATAAACTCATTATTAGTGTCTTTTTTTTTTTGTATTTTTTTGATCCGATTCATAATTGTGTTTGTTCTATCAGCCAAATCTTTCATTTTTCTTTCGGTAAATAAAAAATCTTTAAAATTCATAGATTGAAGGGGAAAGGATGAGTTCGAAATCATTTGATTAGGAATTCTCCTATCTTCGTCGTTTTTAGTTTCATTTAATTCATATATTTTTTGAAATCCAACTAAGAAATTGGTTTTTTTTTTCGAAAGTTCTTTTCTTATTTCTTTAATAAATCTAATATTGTTCAGAAACCATTTTTGTCTTTCTTGTGAAAGGTTTATGTCTCGAATTAATTTTTTTTTTTCTTTTAAAAAAATTCGTATCAAAAAAAAAGACTTTTTTTTCCATTTTTTGATTTTTTTTTTTATTTCTTTGAAAATGGGATTAAAAAAGAATTGGTG